AAGAAACGAAAACGAAATGGCACAATATTTTTTTGCTACATGCCTAAGTGACGGAAAACAAAGAATCTCTTTTACATATCCACCCAGTTTGTCAACTTTTTTTGAAATGATACAAAAAAGGTGGTTTTTAGACACGACAGAAACAAGATCCTCGGAAGAACTATATAATCGTTGGGTTTCTACCAACGAACAAAAAAGAAAGAGCCTAAGCAACGAATTTATCAAGCGAATTGAAGCTCTAGACAAGGGTTCTCTTGATGATGTACTTGAAAAAAGGACTAGATTGTACAATGATGGGACTGAGCAAAACTGCTTACCAAAAGTGTATGATCCTTTTTTGAGCGGACCCCACCGTGGAACAATTAGAAATTTCGATTTGGACTCAAGCATCAACAATCCTTTAAACAACCCGATAGAAGATTCCCTAACAAGCATGTGGAATAAGCTTAAGCTTCAAGATATCCTTCCTAATGATTTCCGAGAATTTGAAGATCAAGAAGACAAAAGGAAAGAAGATCAAGAAAACAAAAAAAGTGAAGATCAACAACAAAAAGAATATCAATATCAAAGTGCATTAAGTGCATTTGAAGACGAAGATAAAGAATATCAAAGTGCATTTGAAGATGAAGATCGAGAAATTCGAAGTGAATTTGCAGGGGAACCAAGGCCTAATACGGCTTTGAATTTAAACGAAAATGATGAAATCGAAAATGATGAAATTGAAAACCTTGAAATTGCAATCGAAAACTTTGAAATCGAAAAAAAGGTTCCTCGATGGTCATACAAATTGAACGTGGATTGGGGGGATTTGGAAAACGAGCCAAAAGACAATGAAGAAGAGGAAAATCAGGCTTATGATATTTGTTCACCAGAAGTAAGACGCGTAGTCATTTATACTGAGAAAGAGACTGAGAACGAGACTGAGAACGAGACTGAGAAAGAGACGGAGACTGGTGCGAATGCTAGGACTATCGAAAAAAATACTAAGACTACTACTGACGAAGATAAGACAGATAAAACTGCCGAGAATGCTCGGACTATCGAAAATCCTAAGACTACTACTGACGAAGATAAGACAGATAAGACTGCCGAGAATATTAAGACTACTACTGACGAAGATAAGACAGATAAAACTGCCGAGAATGCTCGGACTATTGAAAATCCTAAGAATACTATTAAGGATAAGGAAGATAAGAAGGAGGAGGAGGAACCGGAAGAAATTGCTTTGCTTTCCTATCTAGAAGAACCAGATTTTGATCGCGATTTAATTAAAGGATCCATGCGAGCTCAACGACGCAAAATTTCTATTTTTCCACTGTTTCACCCATATGTGCGTTCCCCGCTTTTTTTGGGCCAAGAAGACAGAAAATTGTTTTTTTTTTTTTCTTTTGATATCCTCGAAATGCCGAGTTTGCTTTTCAGAATCAGAAATTTGGTGGGTAAATGCGTGGAATTCAAAACTTTTCATTCGCATTCTAAAGATACAGAAGAAAAAAAGAAAAAAAGGCTGGAGCAAGCAGAGCAAAAAGATCCGAGGGAAGAGGTGGAGGAGAAGAAGGTGGCAGACTTTTTCGAACTTTATGAGGCTCAACGACTAAGGGGTGTGCTTTTAGTAACCCTATCATTTCTTAGAAAATATATAATACTGCCCTCGTTGATAATAGCCAAAAATATTGGCCGTATGCTATTATTTCAATGTCCCGAGTGGCGCGAGGATTGGAAAGCGTGGAGTAAAGAAATGCATGTTAAATGTACTTATGAAGGGATTCCATTATCAGAAAATGAATTCCCCCAAAATTGGTTAGACGATGGTATTCAGATAAAGATCCTATTTCCTTTCGATCTAAAACCTTGGCACAAACCTCAAGTAGAATCTAATCATAAAGATCCAATGAAAAAGAAAGGAAAAGGTAAAAAAGGGAATTTTTGTTTTTTAACACCTTTCGGAATGGAAGCCGAAGGACCCTTTGGCCCTTACCGAGAAAAACCCTCCTTTTTTAAACCTATTTGGAAAGAAATTGATACAAACCTCAAAAAAGTGAAAAAGGAAGGTTTTCTAGCTCTAAGAATTTTAAAGCAAAGAACAAAAAGGTTTAGAAAGGTTTTAAAAAAACAAATACGTTGGATTTTAAAAATAATTGGATTTATCAAAAGAAAAATCCAAGAACTTAGAAAAGTAAAGACAATTCCAGTATCTGAGTGGGAGGAATTAAGTATAAATAGAAAAAATGATAATGATATAGTAAGTAATAATTCTATTACTGAATCGCTCGATCAAGTTAGATCCATGGATTGGATAAATGATTCCCTAACATCAAAAAAAATACCTGATATGGCTGATAGTACAAATGCAATCAAAGATCAAATTAAAACAATCACAACAGAAACTAGAAAAATAATTAGAATTCCAGATATCGAAATGAGTTCTAAGAAACCAAGTTATGATGATAAGAAATTAGAGCCGCAGAAAGGGATTTTGCAAATATTCAAAAGAAGGAATACCCGATTAATACGCAAATGGCACTATTTCGTAAAATTGTTTATTGAAAGGATATACATAGAGATCCCTTTATATATAATTAATAGTATGAGAATCAATGTCAAAGTTTTTCTTGAATCAAATAAGAACACTTTTGTGAAATACAGTCCTAATGATGAACCAAATCAAAAAAAAATGCGTTTTATTTCGACTATAAAAGAATCACTTTCTATTTCTAATAGTAGTAATAATAATGAATATTCTTTTTGCGATCTCGCCTCTTTGTCACAGGCATACGTATTTTACAAATTATCACAAACTCAAATTATTAACAAGTATCACTGGAAATCTGTACTTCAATATCAGGGAACACTTCTTTTTCTTAAGGATCAAATAAAAGATTCCTTTAGAAGACAAGGAATATCTCATTCGAAATCAGGGCATAAGAAAATCCACAATATGAGAATAAATGAATGGAAAAATTGGTTAAGGGGACGTTATCACTATCAGTACAATTTATCAAAACCTCAATGGTCTCGACTAGTAGCGCAAACGCAAAAATGGCGAAATAGAATCCAGAAGAGTTCTATGGTTCAAACTAAAAACTCTCAAAATCTGGATTTTTATAAACAGAAAAAAGACCAATTAATTCATATTCATTATGAGAACGAAAAAAACAAGAATTATGCGAAGGCTCCTGTACTAAATAAAAAATTGAAAAATTACAAATATGATCGTTTATCACATAAATATATTCATTATGAAGATAAGAAGGGTTCATATATTTCTAGATCACCATTACAAGTAAATGAGGGCAACGAGCTTCTCTTTAATTATAAAAACAAGAAATATTCTCTTGAATTATATGATCTGTCGGAGGATGTAGTTGGTACTGGTTCTCTAAAAAAAAGAGAAGACTACGATAGGCATAGAAATCGGGAGAGAAAATATTTTGATTGGAGAATTTTTGATTTTTCTCTTAAAACAAAAATGGAGGATATAGAGTTCTGGCTCGATCTGGATAGTGAGGTCAACATTCTTAAAAATATTAAAAAACGTAATATTTATCCAAAAATTGATAAAGAAGATAAGAAAGATAAGAAAAAGACTTTTTCTCTCGCGATTGATAAACAACTTAACGCGGCCAATCGAACAAAAAACATTTTTGACTGGATGGGAATGAATGAAGAAAGAATAAAAATGGATCCGATATCTAAGACATCTACTCTGAAACTCTCGTTTTTACCCCCAGAATTTGTGTCACTTTATGATACATATAAGATTCAACCATGGAGCATACCAATCAATTCGCTTCTTTTCAATTTTGATGGAGATGAGAACGCTATTGAAAAAAAGGATTCTGAATTAGAAACTAAAAAGAAAGAAGAAAATAAAAAGTCAGTCCAGGGAAATATTGGTTCAGATGGCTCAAACCAACAAAAAGATTTGAAAGAAGATTCTAACAAAAATGACAAGCAACCTAAGAAGAAGAAAACATCAGAATTAGATCTTTTACTAAAAAAAAATTCTGTTTTTCAAGCAAAATTAGACGAACCTTCACCTTTGTATTCGAATAATGTACTATACGATAATATAAAAGTAATTTCTCTACTGGTTAGACTGCAAAATCCAACGGAAATTACTCTAATTTCGATCAAAAGAGAGGACCTGAGGGTAGAGCTAATCCCATTGACAAATACTCAACCTATTGCCGAGTTAGTAAAAAAGGGATATTTGTTTATTGAACCGGCTAAGTTATCAATAAAATGGGATGGGCAATCTATTATGTATCAAACAATAACGGTTTTACATGTACTTAAAAATAAGCAAAAAATGAAAAGTTATCAAAAAAGCCAAGAAAAAAGAAATGTTGATGTTGATAAGAAGGGTTTTTATAAACCCATTCCTCGACACAAAAAGTTGCTCGGGAATAGAGAAAAAAATCATAATGATTTACTTGTTATTGAAAATATTTTATCTCCTAGACGTCGTAGAGAGTTAAGAATTCGACTTTGTTTAAATTCAGGAGATGGAAATGTTGTGGATAGAGATCTAGCATTTTGTAAGGGTAACAAAGCAAGTACAAGTAACTGTCTTCAAGTTTTGGATAAAGGTAAAAGTTTTGATATAAATGCAAAGAAATTTATGAAGTTGAAATTATTTCTTTGGCCCAATTATCGATTAGAAGATTTAGCTTGTATGAATCGCTATTGGTTTGATACCAATAATGGTAGTTGTTTCAGTATGTCAAGAATCCGTATGTATCCACAATTGAGAATTACTTGATGGTCCATTTTTTATGAATCACATGCCATATCTTATATGGTATATGAAGGCAAGGAGATAGACAAAAGTGTTATGTTATATTAGATTCTGGTACATAAATAATACTGATTTAACGACATTATCCTATCCGAAATGAATTAAGAATCGGCAGGCTCTTCTTAATCTTAAGTCCAACTGCTTCTCTTTTTTGAGTGCAAAGTCGATCAGCCATACCCGTTTTTGTATTCATATCCGAAAAAAGGAAAAGTGGATTGAGTAATCGAATTTGATAAAAAAAGCAAGTATCTAAAAAAATTCAAATGAACTTTTGGTGTATAACAAACGCAAATGTATTATTATTAGTGATCGGTAAAACCCAGATTTGTCAATTTGTAAAAAAAAAGCGGGAGTGAGAAGAATTCTTTTTATGGTAAAAAATTCATTTATCTCAGTTATTTCTATTTCGCAAGAAGAAAAAAAGGGGTCTGTTGAATTTCAAATATTCAGTTTCACCAATAAGATAAGGAGACTTACTTCACATTTAGAATTGCACAGAAAAGATTATTTATCGCAGAGAGGTTTACGTCAAATTCTAGGAAAACGTCAACGGCTACTATCGTATTTGTCAAAGAAAAATAGAGTACGTTATAAAGAATTAATTAGTAAATTCGATATTCGGGAGATAAAAACCCACCCCAATTCATTTTGAAATTCGTTTGCAGCAATTCACGGAATAAGGAATCGGAGAAAAAATATATGACTGTACCAACTACAAGAAAAGATCTCATGATAGTCAATATGGGTCCTCAACACCCATCAATGCATGGTGTTCTTCGACTCATCGTTACTCTAGATGGTGAGGCTGTTATTGACTGTGAACCTGTATTGGGTTATTTACACAGAGGAATGGAAAAAATTGCAGAAAATCGAACAATTATACAATATCTGCCTTATGTAACACGTTGGGATTATTTAGCTACTATGTTTACAGAAGCAATAACAGTAAATGCACCAGAACAATTAGGAAATATTCAAGTACCTAAAAGAGCCAGCTATATTAGAGTCATTATGCTGGAACTGAGTCGCATAGCTTCTCATTTGTTATGGCTTGGCCCTTTTATGGCGGATATCGGTGCGCAGACTCCTTTTTTCTATATTTTCAGAGAGAGAGAACTTATATATGATCTATTCGAAGCTGCCACGGGTATGCGAATGATGCATAATTATTTCCGTATTGGGGGAGTAGCTGCTGATCTACCTCATGGATGGATAGATAAATGTTTAGATTTCTGTGATTATTTTGTAACAGGGGTTACTGAATATCAAAAACTTATTGCGCGGAATCCTATTTTTTTGGAAAGAGTTGAAGGGGTGGGCTTTATTAGCGGAGAGGAAGCAATAAATTGGGGCTTATCCGGACCCATGCTACGAGCTTCCGGAATGCCATGGGATCTTCGTAAAGTTGATCATTATGAGTCTTATGACGAATTTGATTGGGAAGTGCAATGGCAAAAAGAAGGCGATTCTTTAGCGCGTTATTTAGTCCGAATCAGTGAAATGAAAGAATCTATCAAAATTATTCAACAAGCTCTGGAACAAATCCCGGGGGGTCCTTATGAAAATTTAGAAGTACGCCGCTTTGATAGTGCAAGGGATTTCGAATTGAATGATTTTGATTATCGATTTATTAGTAAAAAACCTTCGCCCACTTTTGAATTGTCAAAACAAGAACTTTATGTGAGAGTAGAAGCCCCTAAAGGGGAGTTGGGAATTTTTCTAATAGGGGATCAGAGTGTTTTTCCCTGGAGATGGAAAATTCGTCCACCAGGTTTTATCAATTTGCAAATTCTTCCTCAGCTAGTTAAAAGAATGAAATTGGCTGATATTATGACAATACTAGGTAGTATAGATATCATTATGGGAGAAGTTGACCGTTGAAATGATAATGGATACGACAAAAGTACAACAAGCTATCAATTCCTTTTCCAGATCGGAATCATTAAAAGAGTTTTACGGACTCATATGCTTGCTTGTTCCTATTTTTACTCCTTTACCGGGAATCGTCATAGGGGTGCTAGTAATTGTGTGGTTAGAACGACAAATATCTGCAGGAATACAACAACGTATTGGACCCGAGTATGCCGGTCCTTTCGGAATTCTTCAAGCTTTAGCAGATGGGACCAAACTCATTTTCAAAGAGGATCTTCTCCCCTCTAGAGGGGATATTCTTTTATTCAGTCTTGGGCCGTCTATCGCGGTCATATCAATCTTATTAAGTTATTCCGTAATTCCTTTTGGCTATCGCCTTGTTCTAGCCGATCTGAGTATAGGTGTTTTTTTATGGATTGCAATTTCAAGTATTGCTCCTATTGGACTTCTAATGTCAGGGTATGGATCAAATAATAAATATTCCTTTTTAGGTGGTCTACGAGCCGCTGCTCAATCAATTAGTTATGAAATACCATTAACTCCATGTGTATTATCAATCTCTCTACGTGCGATTCGTTAGGATATTCATCAGTCGGGGCGATGAACTAAATTAAATACAGATAGTTATATGAGTGAAACAAAACAGCTTCAAAATTGGCAGTAAAAAATTGAGTCTCATTCCCTAGGTACAAGAGTTAAGTGAAAGTAAAGATAAGCAGTAGAAACTAGAAACTGTTTCCCAAAGATTGGTGGATTAGTCATCAGGGTTTTGAAGCGGATACAAAAGATCAACCTATAGGGAGTTTTTACTTTTTACTATATCTTTGTATTACTATACTATGTACTATACTATGGGGGGGGTTGGGCAAAAATTAGTGGACGGTTAGGAATACTAAGGTACACAAAAGATTAGTAATATAGAGTATCCCGAGGGACGGATATTTCCGTATAAAAGGAATCCTAATAGGGGCTTTAAGTTAGTAGAAACGATCAAGTAGTACTTCCCCATGATCCCGATCCAGAGTATGCTCCTATCCACTGATTCAAGAAATTCCTATCAGGAACGAAGTAATCCTTTATTTTCTTTTAGATTCTTTTTTTATTTTTTATGAGAAAGAAGAAGAGGAACGAAAGAAAAAAAAACGGAACTCTTATTCTTTATTTCTTTATCCATATTAATAATTAATACACATATAACTCTTATCACAATTCATGAACTAATAACTAATATAACTAATAGAGTGTCTTTTTTTTTTTTCGTAATGGAAAGGGGTATGAATACAAATAGTCATAAGTAGTTTATTTAAGGATGAAGTTTTTACTAAATAAAGTTGAAATTCTATTCTAAAGGATAAGATCAATTCATAAGCACTTTTTTATAGCAGACAGGATTGCATTGGTCTAATTTTGGACTTTACGATGTATCGTTACTCGACCTACTCTACAAACAACAAACATAGTGAGATACCATCAAAGAGGTCCTTATATTTATTTGTGGCCATCGAGGAGCCGTATGAAGTTGAAGTTTCATGTACGTTTTTGCAATAGCGACGGGAAGAGTGATGTTACCATCGACTAGAATTATCTAACAGTTCAAGTACAGTTGATATAGTTGAGGCGCAATCAAAATATGGTTTTTGGGGGTGGAATCTGTGGCGTCAACCTATAGGGTTTATGGTTTTTCTAATTTCTTCCCTAGCGGAATGTGAGAGATTACCTTTTGATTTACCGGAAGCAGAGGAAGAACTAGTTACGGGTTATCAAACCGAATATTCGGGTATTAAATTTGCTTTATTTTACCTTGCTTCCTATCTAAACCTACTAGTTTCTTCATTATTTGTAACAGTTCTTTACTTGGGTGGTTGGAATTTTTCTATTCCGTACATACTCATTCCTGAGCTTTTCGGAAATAATGAAGTGTGTAGAGTCTTTGGAACGACAATAGGTATTTTTATTACATTAGCTAAAACTTTTTTGTTCCTGTTCATTCCTATCACAACAAGATGGACTTTACCTAGGCTGAGAATGGACCAACTATTGAATCTTGGGTGGAAATTTCTTTTACCTATTTCTTTGGGGAATTTTTTATTAACAACTTCGTTCCAACTCCTTTCATTATAATGGAAAGGCATGGCATGGGATTTTTAGGATATGATAGTATAGCGTCATAACTTCTCTCAACCAATAGAAAGAAACATGAAATTTATTCAGAGATATTCACGATATGCTCCCTATGGTAACTGGGTTCATGAATTATGGTCAACAAACAGTCCGAGCTACGAGGTATATTGGCCAAAGTTTTTTGATTACCCTATCTCATGCGAATCGTTTGCCGGTAACTATTCACTATCCTTATCAAAAATTCATCACATCGGAGCGTTTTCGTGGTCGAATACATTTTGAATTTGATAAATGTATTGCTTGTGAAGTATGTGTTCGTGTATGCCCTATAGATCTACCTGTTGTTGATTGGAAATTGGAAACGAATATTCGAAAGAAACGATTGCTTAATTACAGTATTGATTTTGGAATATGTATATTTTGTGGTAACTGCGTCGAGTATTGTCCAACAAACTGTTTATCAATGACTGAAGAATATGAGCTTTCTACTTATGATCGTCACGAATTAAATTATAATCAAATTGCTTTGGGTCGATTACCAATGTCAATAATTGGAGATTACACAATTCAAACAATTATGAATTCGATTCCAATAACAAAAAGCGTGGGTAATTCTGTTCATTCAATAACAATTACTTAATTAGATTAGTCAAATTTGGTTTTGATTGAACTTGAGGAAGCGAAGTTTGCTTAATCAATACCTAAACCTAAGAATCCTAAGATTGTTAAGAATCGGGGCTTGCTTTGTGTTAAAAATTCTAAAATATATGAGGCTTTCGAAATCTATAAATGAAATTGCATTTTTTCGTTTTTTCGTATAGAAAAAGCAGATGCAAGTAAAATGACTAAGTGTATCTACATCAACTAACACCCTATAAAAGGATTTCATTCAATTAGAAACTAGAAACGTATTAAAAAATAGGATAATGTCTTTTTTCTCGGTCGGGTCAATAAGGTCATGAAGGATTTCGGCTGAATTTCTCTCTTAATTTTACATATTTACATAAAATAAAAAATGGATTTACCTGCGCCAATACATGATTTTCTCTTAGTATTTTTAGGGTTGGGTCTTATAGTCGGTGGTCTAGGAGTAGTATTACTTACCAATCCTATTTATTCTGCCTTTTCGTTGGGATTGGTGCTTGTTTGTATATCCTTATTCCATATTCTTTCGAATTCCTATTTTCTAGCTGCGGCACAGCTACTTATTTACGTGGGAGCCATAAATGTCCTAATCGTTTTTGCTGTGATGTTCATGAATCGTTCAGAATATTCCAATGATGCCCACCTTTGGACTGCGGGGGATGGGATCACTTCACTAGTTTGTACAAGTCTTTTTTTTTCACTAATTACTACTATTTCAGATACATCATGGTACGGAATTATTTGGACCACAAGATCAAACCAAATTCTAGAACAGGATTTGATAAATAATGGTCAACAAATTGGGATTCATTTATCAACGGATTTTTTTCTTCCATTTGAACTTATTTCAATAATTCTTTTAGTTGCCTTGATAGGCGCAATTGCTATAACTCGTCAGTAATAAATACTCATAAAAAAAAACTAAGGATTTCCTTTCTTTTCTTTTTTATTTTAATGCTTCTTTTAGCTTGTTCATGTATAAAATGGAAATGTTTTAGTTAGGTCTATTACCAATATTTTCATTACATACTTGGTATACTCTATCAGTTCAGTTACATTATTGTTCATATTGAAATGAATCAAGATTGAATTGGTGCGGGGTAGTTCAATGATGCTCGAGCATATACTTGTTTTGAGCGCCTATTTATTATCTATGGGTATCTATGGATTGATTACAAGTCGAAATATGATTAGAGCGCTTATGTGTCTTGAGCTTATACTGAATGCAGTGAATTTAAATTTCATAACATTTTCTGATTTTTTTGATAGTCGTCAATTAAAAGGAGACATTTTCTCGATTTTTGTTATAGGTATTGCAGCCGCTGAAGCGGCTATTGGATTAGCTATTGTTTCGTCAATTCATCGTAATAGAAAATCAACTCGTATCAATCAATCAAATTTGTTAAATAAATAGCAGTAATCGTAGGCATATAGATAAAGAAAAGAATAGACGCTATTTTTGAAAATCTAAGAAGGCGAAGTATCTTGGTCCTCTCTCATGAGCAGATACAGAAGTAGATTGATTACAAACTCATTCTAGTAAATGGAAATCGTTGATTCATCTGGTGTTTAAATGTATTTCATTTACTAATACTAAGTTATTTTACTAGAACTAGATCGAAAATTTATGATGTTCAAAAAATGGATAGATCCAATGTCACATTCAGTAAAGATTTATGATACATGCATAGGGTGTACCCAATGTGTACGAGCTTGCCCCACAGATGTATTAGAAATGATACCTTGGGACGGATGCAAAGCTAAACAAATTGCTTCTGCTCCAAGAACAGAAGACTGCGTGGGTTGTAAAAGGTGTGAATCCGCCTGTCCAACGGATTTCCTGAGTGTACGGGTTTATTTATGGCATGAGACAACTCGCAGCATGGGTCTAGCTTATTGATACCTTGCAAAAAATTCTACTTGCACTCTTTTTATTTTTCTTTACCGACAAAAACCCATACTCGATATTATATATATCTAATTATGTATTTTTCGAGTATGGGTTTTTCTGTCCAAAGTGTATCTTGTCTTTACCACGAATTCTTTTCCTTGGTTAACAATAATTGTTGTTTTGCCGATATTCGCGGGCTCTCTCATTTTCTTTTTCCCTCATAGAGGAAATAAGGTAATTAGGTGGTATACTATTTGTATTTGTCTATTAGAACTCCTTCTAACCACCTATGCATTCTGTTATCATTTTCAATTGGACGATCCATTAATCCAATTGGAAGAGGATTATAAATGGATAAATATTTTTGATTTTCACTGGAGACTCGGAATCGATGGACTTTCCATAGGACCCATTTTACTGACGGGATTTATTACCACTCTAGCTACTTTAGCGGCTTGGCCGGTTACTCGAGATTCACGATTGTTCCATTTCCTAATGTTAGCAATGTATAGCGGTCAAATAGGATCATTTTCCTCTCGAGATCTTTTACTTTTTTTCATTATGTGGGAGTTGGAATTAATTCCTGTCTACCTACTTCTTTCTATGTGGGGCGGGAAGAAACGTTTGTACTCAGCTACAAAGTTTATTTTGTATACTGCGGGGGGTTCTATTTTTCTCTTAATCGGAGTTCTGGGTATGAGTTTATATGCTTCTAATGAACCGACATTACAGTTTGAAACATTAGTTAATCAATCATATCCTGTAGTATTGGAAATACTATTATATCTTGGATTTTTTATTGCTTATGCTGTAAAACTTCCAATCATACCCCTACATACATGGTTACCGGATACCCACGGAGAAGCACATTATAGTACATGTATGCTTTTAGCCGGAATCTTATTAAAAATGGGAGCATATGGATTAGTTCGTATCAATATGGAATTATTACCCCACGCTCATTCTCTATTTTCTCCCGGGTTGATGATAATAGGGACAATTCAAATAATCTATGCAGCTTCAACATCTCCTGGTCAACATAATTTAAAAAAGAGAATTGCTTATTCTTCCGTATCTCATATGGGTTTCACAATTATAGGAATTAGTTCCATAACAGATGCGGGACTCAATGGGGCTATTTTACAAATGATCTCTCATGGATTTATTGGCGCTGCGCTTTTTTTCTTGGCAGGAACGAGTTATGATAGAATACGTCTTGTTTCTCTCGACAAAATGGGAGGAATAGCTATCCCAATGCCAAAAATATTTACATTATTTAGTAGTTTCTCAATGGCTTCTCTTGCATTGCCAGGAATGAGCGGTTTTTTTGCGGAATTGGTAGTATTTTTTGGAATAATAACTAGCCAAAAATATTTTTTCATGTCAAAAATACCCATTACATTTCTAACGGCAATTGGAATGATATTAACTCCTATCTATTCATTATCTATGTTACGTCAGATTTTCTATGGATACAAACAATTTCATGCCCCAAACTCTCATTTTTTTGATTCCGGACCGCGAGAACTTTTTGTTTCGATTTGTATACTTTTACCAATAATTGGTATTGGTATTTATCCAGATTTCGTTTTTTCCCTATCAGTTGACAAGGTAGAAATTATTTTATCTAATTATTTTTTTTTATAGATACTTTGTTTTTATCAAAAAAATAAAAGAATAATATAATAAGATATCTATCAAGTAAAAAAAACTTGATTGAATTAGATACGTTTGGAGTTTTTGTTTGAGAACCGTAAAAAACTTTATGGTTCTCAAACAAAAACTCTTACAAACTTTTGTTATATACGCTATCCCCCTGTCCCTGTATTCGATTTCTAAGGATCCTTCTTCAATTAGAAGTTAATGTGAATGAACCATAACTATGTAGTCCTATTCCTAATAGATTTATCCCGAAATAGCATATCCAAATTATAAGAAATCCCGTAGAAGCCACAATTGCAGAGTTTATGCCTTGCAAATTCTTATTTGTTCGAGTATGTAAATAAATCCCAAATATAGCCCAAGTAATAAATGCCCAAGTTTCCTTGGGATCCCAATTCCAATATGACCCCCATGCTTCATTAGCCCACACTGCTCCGGAAAGGATACCGATGGTTAAAAAGAGAAAACCTAGACTAATGATACGACAACCCCAAAAATCCAATTGATGAATGAATTGATACCTATGATAATTTCTAAACGAAATAAAAAAAGGATTTCGCACAACATTGCTTATTTCATTCATGTATTTTGTCTCGCCAGAATAAAATGGCCCCGTTAATAAATAATGAATTTTACCAAGAATCTCTAGGTTTTTTCGAAATGTAATTACTAGAAGGGCCATTGATAATAAAGATCCGCATAGAAGAGCTGCGTAGCTCAATACCATCATACTTACGTGCATCATTAACCACTGAGATTGGAGAGCGGGTACTAATTTTGTGGATTGATGAATTTCAGTTAAAAGACCTGAAGTAGCAAACCCTTGGGTAAAAATAGCACTTGGCGTGGTTATTGTACTTAAATGATTTTTATGGTTCCTAAAATAGGGAACTAAATGAATCATGGAAAAACTCCACGAAAGGAACATTAATGATTCATATAAATCACTTAAGGGGAAATGACCTGAATAAATCCACCGAATCACTAAAAATCCTGTTATACACAAAAAAGAAGTTTTCATCCCTTTTTCTGACGAATCATATAGTCCAACAATTTCGTGGACTAATAAGGTCATCAAATAAATAGTAGTTACAATTGAAACAATCGAAAAAGAGACGTGAGTTAATATATGTTCTAAAGTCAAAAATATCATAAAAATCCTAAAAGTAAATATGGAATTCAAGAATTCAATTCATTATAGAATAGGATCCATTTTAGTTCTTTTTGAAGATGCCGCCACTCGGACTCGAACCGAGATGCTCTAGCACTGCTTCCTAAGAGCAGCGTGTCTACCAATTTCACCATAGCGGCGTGCTCGAAATCATAATAGCCCATCTATATTCAATATTCAATCGTTGAGATGGCAGGATTGAATTAGTATCCCTTAGCTTTAGAAAAAAAAAATGAATAAAGATTTACTATAATAATAAAAAAATAATAACTATTTGAACATATTCAATAAAAGAAAAAGAAAAAAGAATCTTTAGTTGTGAAATAGTGTAAGTTTTCATAATCCAATGCTTTTTTTATCTAGTTAAAAGGGAAGCTCTTCGAGAATTTACCCGTCTTAACTAGATCGTGACCCAATTCTTATTTTTTGAGAATTTTTTCTCTATCTTTATGCGAGATATATTCTATATTAAAATGAAAAATGAAAACCTTCCTAAAACTAAAAAAAGAAGACTTTTTTTAGTTTTTGTATTATTTTCATTTGAAAAAGTGAATAGATGGGAAAGATTCTAATCCCTATCCCACAAAAACTTAAAAAAAAAAAAAAAAACGAAAGAGAAAAATGTTATACTTATACCTTGAACTTCATTTTACTTAAGTATTAAGTCAAAATAATCATTTATTTTGGTTATTGCAATATTCGGTAAATAGATTATAGAATATATATATATATATTTTATGTATATAATTAATATAAAAAATATATACAGAATCCTGAGTAGCCATTTACCCCAATAAATAAAGAAAGATAATATAAATTGATGGGAATACTTCCTATTATTTTACTAATTTACTAAATGAAATTAGCAAATTGAGCGATTCGTCGGCATTCAATTTAGAATAGTTCAATGCTTTACTACATTACTTTTTTCGATTAGTCGCACAAAAAAAAAAAATTGAAAATTCCCGGAAAAAAGATATCTTGCAAAAGCAAATTCTTTTACTGTCGCCCAGCACCTTTTTGAATTTACAAATATTTTGACGAATACGTTTTTTTGGAACCATCATTAAAAATGAAAACAGAAAAAAAGAAAGAGGTTATTTACTATATTATAGTTAACTGGGTAAGACTTCTATTGATCAAAATAGAGATTTTTTACTGTATTAGATAAAATATCCGTACATACAAGATCAAAAGTAAAGAATCATTTTTCTCATTTTTCTTTGTTACTATTTAATATATCTTATCTTCTCTTTGCATTAAGATTTATTTCGACGATCTCCATTTCTTGCTGCTATAGATATAGCAATTTAATTGCTTATTCTTATTAATTTAATAATAAAAAGGGATTTTATTGAGTATCTCCAGATAGTTTCGTCGTGTTATATTAAATTAACAAAAAATAGAGCAAAAAGTTTCATGAAACCTACCTGCTTGAAAAATAAAAAACGCTATTGTCAAAATTTCCATTTTCAAATTAGAACGAGTCAATGAGTTAGTTGTTATATTAATTGGTTGAGTGATACTTGACTTGATAATAAATAATATTTTTCATAATTTATTTGTTTTCTTTTTTTTTTCAGTTATATGCGATTTGATTTCTATTTAATTTAAATCGTCATTTTCTTTATTCAATTCTTTTTTGCTTTTTCCCCAAGAGATAAGAACTGGTGAATCGGAAACAATTAAATAATAAAAAAAAAAAAAATACAAAAAGTTTTCTTTTTTTATGGAACATACATATCAATATGCATGGATCATACCTTTTGTTCCACTCCCAGTTCCTATTGCTATAGGAGTGGGACTTCTCCTTTTTCCGACCGCGACAAAAAGCCTTCGCCGTATGTGGGTTTTTCCTAGTGTTTTATTACTCAGTATCATTATGATTTTTTCAGCGGATCTGGCTATTTATCAAATAAACGTCAGTATTGCTCATCAATATGTATGGTCCTGGACTATCCATAATGATTTTTCCTTAGAATTTGGCTATTTGATAGATCCGCTTACTTCCATTATGTTATTATTAATTACTACTGTTGGGATAATGGTTCTTATTTATAGTGACAATTATATGTCTCATGATCAAGGATATTTGAGATTTTTTGCTTATATGAGTTTGTCTAATGCTTCTATGTTGGGATTAGTAACTAGTTCTAATTTGATACAAATTTATTTTTTTTGGGAATTGGTTGGAATGTGTTCCTTTCTATTAATAGGTTTTTGGTTCACACGACCTATTGCGGCAAGTGCTTGTCAAAAAGCCTTTGTAACTAATCGCGTAGGGGACTTTGGTTTATTATTAGGAATCTTGGGTTTTTATTTTATAACGGGTAGTTTCGACTTTCGAAATTTGTTCGAAATAACCAAAAATTTGATTGATAATGATGGGTTCAATTCTTTATTTCTTACTTTCTTTGCCTCCCTATTATTCGTTGGTGCAGTTGCTAAATCGGCACAATTTCCCCTTCATGTATGGTTACCTGATGCCATGGAAGGGCCTACTCCTATATCAGCTCTTATCCATGCTGCTACTATGGTAGCAGCAGGAATTTTTCTTGTAGCTCGACTTATTCCTCTTTTTATATCTATACCCTACGTAATGAATTTTATTTCTTTAATAGGTATGATAACATTACTATTAGGGGCTACTTTGGCTCTTGCTCAAAGAGACATTAAGAGAAGTTTAGCCTATTCTACAATATCTCAATTGGGTTATACTATGTTAGCTTTAGGTATGGGATCTTATCGAGTGGCTTTATTTCATTTGATCACCCATGCCTATTCGAAAGCATTATTATTTTTAGGTTCTGGATCCATTATTCATTCAATGGAAACCTGTATTGGATATTCGCCAGAAAAAATCCAGAATATGGCTCTTATGGGGGGTTTAACAAAATATTTACCAATTACAAAAACTTCCTTTTTGTTAGGTACACTTTCTCTTTGTGGTATTCCACCTCTTGCTTGTTTTTGGTCCAAAGACGAGATTCTTTATGATAGCTGGGGATATTCGCCTCTTTTTGCGATAATAGCTTCTTTCACGGCGGGTTTAACTGCATTTTATATGTTTCGAATGTATTTACTGACTTTTGAGGGGCATTTAAACGTTTATTTTCAAAATTTTAACGGCAAAAAAAATAGCTCGTTCTACTCACTATCTATATGGGGTAAAGATGGATTGAAATTGAGAAAAGCAAATTTGCTTTTATCAACAATAAATAATATTGAAAGCGTTTCCCTTTTTTTGAAAAAAGGGTATCCAATTCATGGGAATGCAAGAAATGTGATGCGACCTCTTTTTACTATTACTCTTTTTTCCAATAAAAAAAATTCAATCTATCCCCAGGAATCGGACAATACAATGCTATTTCCACTTATTGTATTGGTTTTATTTACTTGTTTCATCGGATCCATAGGACTTCCTTTTGATCAAAAGGAAGTCTATTTTGATATATTATCAAAATGGTTAGCTCCGACGATAACTTTTTTACAGTCAAATTCAAACAATTCTATGGATTCGTATGAATTTGTCACAAATGCATTTTTTTCAGTAAGTATAGCCTTTTTTGGAATATTTATAGCGTCTCTTTTATATAGGCCTGTTTATTCATCTTTTCATAATTTTGGCTTAATGAATTTATTTATGAAAACGGGGCCTAAAAGACTCTTCTGGGACCAAAAAATCAATATTCTCTATAATTGGTCATATAATTGTGCTTATATTGAAGCTTTTTATAAAACTATCTTTATTAGTGGCATAAGAAGGTTAGCAGAACAAATGTCTTTTTTTGATAGAGGGGTAATTGATGGAATTACGAACGGGGTTGGTGTTATAAGTTTCTTTGTAGGAGAGGGGATAAAATATATGGGGGGCGGTCGAATTTCTTCTTATCTTTTCTTTTATTTATTTTATTTATCCGGTTTTCTTTTTTTAGTAATTTACTACTTACTATAGCTATAGTGACGTTTTCTTTTACTTTATTTTTCGATGAGAACAGAAAGAAAAAGAATAAGCCTACTCCGCGGAGCAATGCCAACATAAGCCAAGTCCCAACCCGAGTATGAAACATTGTCGCCAAAAGGAGGCAATATTTTGATTGACATCCTCTGATTCCGTAGAACAAGAGATAGCCATTCCTAATATAATCAGACAAATCTCAGTTTTACTAAAAGGTAATCTCTGTCTTCGTTGTCGTTGAGCTCGCATGGATCCTTTAATTAAATCGCGATCAAAATCTGGTTCTTCTAGATAGGAAAGCAAAGCAATTTCTTCCGGTTCCTCCTCCTCCTTCTTATCTTCCTTATCCTTAATAGTATTCTTAGGATTTTCAATAGTCCGAGCATTCTCGGCAGTTTTATCTGTCTTATCTTCGTCAGTAGTAGTCTTAATATTCTCGGCAGTCTTATCTGTCTTATCTTCGTCAGTAGTAGTCTTAGGATTTTCGATAGTCCGAGCATTCTCGGCAGTTTTATCTGTCTTATCTTCGTCAGTAGTAGTCTTAGTATTTTTTTCGATAGTCCTAGCATTCGCACCAGTCTCCGTCTCTTTCTCAGTCTCGTTCTCAGTCTCGTTCTCAGTCTCTTTCTCAGTATAAATGACTACGCGTCTTACTTCTGGTGAACAAATATCATAAGCCTGATTTTCCTCTTCTTCATTGTCTTTTGGCTCGTTTTCCAAATCCCCCCAATCCACGTTCAATTTGTATGACCATCGAGGAACCTTTTTTTCGATTTCAAAGTTTTCGATTGCAATTTCAAGGTTTTCAATTTCATCATTTTCGATTTCATCATTTTCGTTTAAATTCAAAGCCGTATTAGGCCTTGGTTCCCCTGCAAATTCACTTCGAATTTCTCGATCTTCATCTTCAAATGCACTTTGATATTCTTTATCTTCGTCTTCAAATGCACTTAATGCACTTTGATATTGATATTCTTTTTGTTGTTGATCTTCACTTTTTTTGTTTTCTTGATCTTCTTTCCTTTTGTCTTCTTGATCTTCAAATTCTCGGAAATCATTAGGAAGGATATCTTGAAGCTTAAGCTTATTCCACATGCTTGTTAGGGAATCTTCTATCGGGTTGTTTAAAGGATTGTTGATGCTTGAGTCCAAATCGAAATTTCTAATTGTTCCACGGTGGGGTCCGCTCAAAAAAGGATCATACACTTTTGGTAAGCAGTTTTGCTCAGTCCCATCATTGTACAATCTAGTCCTTTTTTCAAGTACATCATCAAGAGAACCCTTGTCTAGAGCTTCAATTCGCTTGATAAATTCGTTGCTTAGGCTCTTTCTTTTTTGTTCGTTGGTAGAAACCCAACGATTATATAGTTCTTCCGAGGATCTTGTTTCTGTCGTGTCTAAAAACCACCTTTTTTGTATCATTTCAAAAAAAGTTGACAAACTGGGTGGATATGTAAAAGAGATTCTTTGTTTTCCGTCACTTAGGCATGTAGCAAAAAAATATTGTGCCATTTCGTTTTCGTTTCTTACAGCATTTGCAGGTTGATTGGTTGTTATATATCGCAATGGACGATTCCATCGTTTATAATCGAAAAGAAGAGTCACAATAGGTTTTTCAAATTTCTCCTTTGTTTTTTCCTCTTCATCCACTTGGATCTCTTCGGAATCGGAAGTGGTTTCTATTTCTACATCTGTTTCTTCCTCACTTTCCCCCATTTCTTTTTTTTTTTTTGAGTTTTCCTTCAGTTTCTTAGTGAAAATAGGCGAGGGTATTCCGCCTAAATTGTAGGCACAGGTGATAAATAAGAGAATACTCAAAATTCGACCCATAGAAGTTCTCAAGTCTGCCACAAGGTACTTATTTGATCTAGCGTGCCTT